GGCTGCACCGTGCTTCTTACATTTTCGTTACTATTTTCATTACTATTAATTCGATATGTGTTTAAAAAATAAGTTTTTTCATTGTTTTTCGTCGTTAATAAATATAATAAACGCAAATTTTTTTTAATAATTTCGGGTCCTTCTTTATCTTTACCCCATAGAGACATTGAATAGAACGAACTGCTTTTTTTGCCACTGTAAGTTTGAAAATAAACGTTTAAATGTCCTTCAAAAGCAAGTAAATAGATCCGAAACATATAAAATGCAGTTAATCCTGCTGTGGACCAAGCTATTATTGCAAAAATAGGTGAATACAACCAACTATCATTAAGAATTTCATCTTTGGACCAAAAACAAGCAAGGGGTGGAATACCAGAAAGAGAAAGTGTACCCAATAAAAAAGCAGTTTTTGTAATTGGTACATGTTTTCTTAAACCGCCCATAAGAACCATATTCTGACTTTTATCTGGAGAATATCCAACAATAGCTTCCATCGCATGAATAATTGATCCAGATCCTAAGAACAACAATGCCTTCGAATAAGCATGAGTAATCAAATGAAATAAAGCAGCTCGATAAGACCCCATACCTAGAGCTAACATCATATAACCCAATTGAGACATTGTAGAATAAGCTAAGCTTTTCTTAATATCTTTTTGAGCAAGAGCTAAAGTGGCTCCTAAAAATAATGTTATTATACCTATCAAAGCTATTAGATTTAGAATGTAAGGTATAACTATGAAAAGAGGAAGAAGCCGAGCTACAAGAAAAATTCCTGCTGCTACCATAGTAGCGGCATGTATAAGAGCCGAAATGGGGGTAGGCCCTTCCATGGCATCAGGTAACCATACATGAAGTGGAAATTGGGCGGATTTAGCAACAGCGCCGGCAAATAATAGGGAGGCGCATAAAGTAACAAATAAAAAATTAACTTCATTATTAGAAACCAAGTTATTGAATATTTCAAACAAATCCCGAAATTCGAAACTACCTGTTATCCAATAAAAACCCAAAATTCCTAATAATAAACCAAAATCCCCGACACGATTAGTTACAAACGCTTTTTGACAAGCATTCGCGGCACTGGGTCGTGTGAACCAAAAACCTATTAATAGATAAGAACACACTCCAACTAATTCCCAAAAAATATAAATTTGTATCAAATTAGAACTAGTAACTAATCCCAACATTGAAGTATTGGAAAAACTCATATAAGCAAAAAATCTCAAATATCCCTGATCATGAGACATATAATTGTCACTATAAATAAGAACCATAATTCCAACAGTAGTGATTAATATCGACATAATAGAAGTAAGTGGATCAACCAAGCAGCCAAATTCTAAAGAAAAATCATTATTGATGGTCCAAGACCATACATATTGATAGACAGAATTATTATTTATTTGCTGAATAGAAAAAAGGGCTGAAAAAACCATAACTATACTTAATAATAAAACACTAGGAAAAGCCCACATACGGCGAAGATTTTTTGTTGCCGTTGGAAAAAGTAGAAGTCCTGTTCCAATTAAGATAGGAACTGGAAGTGGAATGAAAGGTATAATCCATGAATATTGATATGTATATTCCATAAAAAAATAAAAAAAAAAAAATTATCTTAATTAATTGTTTCTGAGTCACCGGTTCTTATTTCTTTTCTTTTGAAAGGGGTCGGTTAATAAAAAAAAATTAAGATATATAAAATAAAACTTAAATAGAATTTTCTAGCCTTAATTATTCTGAATCTTTCCAAACTACTTCAAATATTTAAAATCAAGAGGTTATAATTGGTCAAATGATATAAATAAGTCACTAGTGAAAAATAAATACGTATTTAATTTTATTAATACTGAATTGTTAATATTAAATTCAAATTTTTAAATAAAATTTTATGAAGATAAAAAATGAAAATTAGAATTTTCATTTTAATTATTACGTATTACAATAATTTTTTTATATCTATAGAACAAGGATAAATAATTATACCAAAAACAGTATTTGATATGAATCATAAAGCCCATAACTAAAACTATTTATTGTAATTCGGTTATTTAGAATCATTAACCAATTTGTTTTGTAACTCATTGTTTGTCTTCCATTACAATAAAAGCTATTTGTAGGAAATGCTATGATATCCAACACTTTAATTTTACGGAAAAAAAAAGGGGGCAAATAAAATGCCTTTAAATTATGTATTTTGTATCCTTTAACAGATTAACTACTAGTCTCATTTGATAATTAAAATTTTGTGGACTCTTTCTTCGAGCTTGAACAATTAAATTAATATTAAATTAATTAATATAATAGAAAAAATTATTAAAGTTTTTTTTTTAATTAAGCGGGAGAAGGGTTGGGTTATTAAACTTTTAGATTTTTTTATTACATGTATAAATGTAACACGACGAAAATAGAAAGAAAACGAAACGGACAATCTTTCTTTTTTTTTTTTTTATTATTATTTTTTTTTTTTTATTTTATCAACTTCAATCTATTTGGCATAGTGTACCTTATCGTTCTTATTAATATTTTATGTGATTTTTAACCCCCCCTTTTTTTTTGGAGTCTAATTTAGAGAAAAAATAGATAGAGAATAGTAAAGAACAATTGATTTTGAACAATAGATGTCTTTCACATCCAACCGAAAAACCTATTATAACTTTTTAATGGCAGTTCCAAAAAAGCGCACCTCTATTTCAAAAAAACGTATTCGTAAAAATATTTGGAAAAGGAAGGGATATAGGGCAGCATTGAAAGCTTTTTCGTTAGCGAAATCTCTTTCTACCGGGAGTTCTAAAAGTTTTTTTTGTGTAACAAATAAATAATCTGAATCGTTCTAATAACTAATAAAGTAATATAATTTTGTTTATAGTTTATTTATAAGATTTATAAGTTATAAAAATGATAAATAATATTTATCAATTATAATTAATATTAACATCATAATAGTATAGTAAAAGATTAACATCATAATAGTATAGTAAAAGAATAAATATTAATATATAAGATAAATTACAATATAAACAATATACATTAAAAATAAAATAAATAAAAAAGAATTAGTCTCATAATGTTTTAATTTAAAACGAATATAAAATTGAATTTGTTTTACTTTAATTTGAAGCCAAATTTTTCTTTCGTTTCTGATATAGATAAGAATTCTGTTGTCTACTGAATTCTAAAAATGAATGGTACTTTTTTGTTTGAAAAAAGGGTAAACGCAAGCGCAAGGTTTCGCCTTTCATTTTAGTATGTTTTATCATTTTCCGGATGGGGATTATCACTTTCCCCATCGCCCTTACTCAATAATAAAAAGAATTTTTTTTAGTTATATTTTTTATTTTATATTATAAAGAAGAGGTCGTTGAAACTAATTGATTAAGTTTAAAATGTTTTTTATAATCTTTTAAACCATTATTTTGGGTTTTAGAAATTATTATCACTATATAAATTCCTTAAACCCAATTAAATTAATATTAATAAAAGCCCCGTTTCCATTTTTAGGTAGTTATATGACGAATGCGCCAATTTTGAGTGATCTATTTTAGATCCTATGTTTCGATTGGAAGATCGATCAAGATATAATATATATATATTAATTAAAAAATTTATAAAATATTTTGAAGTACGGTACAATTTCTATACGAAATTTTTTTATATGATTGATACGACCATCCCAAATACCTAACTTAATGGGTTTGCTAAATCTTAACGCAAATTCTCTACACAACAAAAAATCCTAACGCAACCTAACTATGCAAATATTTACATAAATCTTTTGAGTGTATCGCTGAAATTGTGTTATATAAAAATTCTATTTTTTTATTAATCGATAAAATGCATTTTTTATTTTAGATTAATAAAATAAATGATAAAAGAAATTAATCATTAAAAAATGCAAACGAGGCAGAACATTTTTTTTACTTATATCCAGGGATTGAAGTAAAAATTATATAGTTACAACTGTTACATTTTAGTTTTAGGAGAGCATAAAGTAATAGTCTACGAAAAAATACATTGTTAGTTCAGTTAAATAAAATTGACATCCTAAAATACTAAATAACTAAATAAAAAAATACTAAATTAAATAACTAAATAAAAAGATAATAATAAGAAAAATCAATATTATTAACGTTAACGAAAACGTTTTAATCCCTAATTTTTAAACAAGTTTTTATTCATCAATTTGAATGGTTTCCTAAAAAAAAATATTGGATTGAATTAACTCCTTCAAGCTCGACGATTGAATAAAAATAGGTTATTATGATTTCGAATAAGCCGCTATGGTGAAATCGGTAGACACGCTGCTCTTAGGAAGCAGTGCTAGAGCATCTCGGTTCGAGTCCGAGTGGCGGCATGGCATCTTCTAAAAGAGTAAGTCCTATAATGAATTCAATTCCAATTCCAGATTTCAATTCCTATAATTGAGGGACGCCCTTATTAATTTAAAAATTTTTATGATATTTTCAACTTTAGAGCATATATTAACTCATATATCCTTTTCGATCGTTTCAATTGTAATTACAATTCATTTGATAATTTTATTAGTCGATGAAATCGTAGGACTAGATGATTCGTCAGAAAAGGGGATGATAGCTACTTTTTTCTGCATAACAGGATTATTAGTTACTCGTTGGATGTATTTGAGGCATTTACCATTAAGTGATTTATATGAATCATTAATTTTTCTTTCGTGGAGTTTTTCCATTATTCATATTATTCCGTATTTTAAAAAACATAAAAACCATTTAAGCGCAATAACCGCGCCAAGTGCTATTTTTACTCAAGGTTTTGCTACTTCGGGTCTTTTAACTGAAATGCATCAATCCGCGATATTAGTACCCGCTCTCCAATCCCATTGGTTAATGATGCACGTAAGTATGATGGTATTGAGCTATGCAGCTCTTTTGTGTGGATCATTATTATCACTAGCTCTTCTAGTCATTACATTTCGAAAATTCATAAGGATTTTTAGTAAAAGCAATAATTTAGAAAATGAGTCAGTTTACTTTAGTGAGATTCAATACGTGAACGAAAGAAACAATGTCTTACGAAACACTTCTTTTATTTCGTCTCAAAATTATTACAGGTATCAATTGATTCAACAATTGGATCGTTGGAGTTATCGTATTATTAGTCTAGGGTTTATCCTTTTAACCGTAGGTATTCTTTCGGGAGCAGTATGGGCTAATGAAGCATGGGGATCATATTGGAATTGGGATCCAAAGGAGACTTGGGCATTTATTACTTGGACCATATTCGCTATTTATTTACATATTCGAACAAATACAAATTTTGAAAGTGTAAATTCTGCAATTGTGGCCTCAATGGGCTTTCTTATAATTTGGATATGCTATTTTGGGGTTAATCTATTAGGAATAGGGTTGCATAGTTATGGTTCATTTACATTAACATCTAATTGAATAAAAGACTTGACGAATATAAACATAGGACGGCATACAGGTATATATACGAAAACTTCATGTAAACAATCAAGAACCATTTGAATCATTTCCATTACGTGATTCAAATGGTTCTCACAAATTCAAAAGATATCTAGTTATAATAGAATTCCAATTTATTTTTTTTACTTAAAAGAATATAAAAGACTCATTTTTTTATTGTACAATCAACCATTTTTAAAATCATGGGATTTCCGTTTCATTTTTTGGTTTACTCACAAAAACTATCGAAAAAAATAATTGGATATAATAGCTTCGACCTTGTCAACTGATAATGATAAAACGAAATCGGGATAAACACCAATACCTATTACAGGTAAAAGGATAGAGATCGAAACAAATAATTCTCGCGGTCCAGAATCAAAAAAATAAGAGTTTGGGGCATTAAAAAGCTTGTATCCATAGAACATCTGGCGTAACATAGATAATGAATAAATAGGAGTTAATATCATTCCAATTGCCATTACAAAAGTAATTAATATTTTTGTCATTAAAAGATATTTTTGACTAGTAAGTATTCCAAAAAAAACTAACAATTCGGCAACAAAACCGCTCATGCCCGGTAATGCAAGAGAAGCCATTGATAAGATACTGAAAGTCGTGAATATTTTTGGAATTGCGATAGCCATTCCGCCCATTTCGTCGAGATAAACAAGACGTATTCTATCATAACTCGTTCCGGCCAAGAAAAAAAGCGCAGCGCCAATAAATCCGTGAGAGATTATTTGTAAAATGGCTCCGTTGAGTCCTGTATCGCTTATAGAACCAATTCCTATAATTATGAAACCCATATGAGATACAGAAGAGTAGGCTATTCTTTTTTTTAAATTACGCTGACCGGGAGATGTTGAAGCTGCATAGATTATTTGAATTGTGCCTACTATAATCAACCAGGGAGAGAATATAGAATGGGCGTGGGGTAATAATTCCATATTGATCCGAACCAATCCATACGCTCCCATTTTTAATAAGATTCCGGCTAAAAGCATACAAGTACTGTAATGTGCCTCTCCATGGGTGTCTGGTAACCATGTATGTAAGGGTATGATCGGTGATTTGACAGCAAAAGCAATAAGAAATCCAATATAGAATATTATTTCCAGTGCTACAGGATACGATTGATTAGCTGATGTTTCAAAATTTAATGTTGGTTCATTGGAACCATATAAACCAATACCCAAAACTCCCATTAATAAAAAAACGGAACTTCCTGCAGTGTACAAAATAAATTTTGTAGCTGAATACAAACGTTTCTTTCCCCCCCACATGGATAGAAGTAGATAAACTGGAATTAATTCTAACTCCCACATGATGAAAAAAAGTAAAAGGTCTCGAGAAGAAAATGGTCCTATTTGACCGCTATACATTGCTAACATCAGAAAATGGAATAGTCGGGAATCTCGAGTAATCGGCCGAGCCGCTAAAGTAGCTAAAGTTGTGATAAATCCTGTCAGTAAAATGGGTCCTATAGAAATTCCATCTATTCCCAATCTCCAGTAAAAATCAAAAAAATCGATCCATTTATAATCCTCTGTCAGTTGCATTAATGGATCATCCAATTGGAAACGATAACCGAATGCATAGGTTGTTAGAAGGAGTTCTATTATGCATATACCTATAGTATACCACCTAATTATCTTATTTCCTCTATGAGGGAGAAAGAAAATTAAGGAACCCGCGAATATTGGCAAAACTACAACTAGCGTTAACCAAGGAAAATTATTCATGGTAAAAACAAGATAAACTTGGACCCGTGCTCAAAATAAATAGTTTTTGAGCGCGGGTTTTTGTCGGTAAAGGTAAAAAAATCAAATGTATTCAAGTAGGGTTTTCTGGAACGTATTAATAAGCCAGACCCATACTTCGAGTTGTTTCATGCCATAAATAAACTCGAACACTCAAGAAATCTGTCGGACAGGCGGATTCACATCTCTTACAACCGACACAGTCCTCTGTTCTTGGAGCAGAAGCAATTTGCTTAGCTTTACACCCGTCCCAAGGTATCATTTCTAATACATCCGTTGGGCAGGCGCGCACGCATTGAGTACACCCTATACACGTATCATAAATCTTTACTGAATGTGACATTTGGATCTATAAATTTTTGAATGTCAGAAAGTTTCGATCTAGTAAACTTGTAAATGAATCATATATTTAGACACCAGATGAATCAATAATTTATCATAATTTTTCTAATCAATCTACTTCTGGATTGACTCATGCGATAGAGCCAAGATACTTTAATTTCTTACATTTTTGAAAACATGTATTATTACGTAATGTATGGTCATGGTAATTCTAATTTATGAATATTAGAATTTATATGATTAATACTACTTATTCAACAAATTCGATTGATTGATACGAGTTGATTTTCTGTTACGATAAATTGATGAAACAATAGCCGGGCCAATAGCTGCTTCAGCGGCTGCAATAGCTATAACAAAAATTGAGAAAATATTTCCTTTTAATTGGCGACTATCAAAAAAATCAGAAAATGTTACGAAATTCATATTAACCGCATTCAGTATAAGTTCAAGACACATAAGGGCTCTAACCATATTCCGGCTCGTGATCAATCCATAGATACCGATAGAAAATAAGTAGGCACTCAAAACAAGTACATGTTCGAGCATCATTGACCAACTCCTTATCAATTTCGATTCATTTCAATATGAACTGAACAACAATTCAACAGATTCAATTGACTAGAATAAAAAAAAGTACGGAACAAAGGCAGATTTTCTATTGTTAATAGAATAGATTGAATAATTTCTATTTTAGACATAAACAATCTTTAATTAAAGGGAAATAAATGTAATGTAATGTAATAAAACCGAACAGAGTTTAATGTGCATTGCTAATTCTATAAATTTTTTACTGTCGCGCCACGGCAATTGCACCTATCAAAGCGGCTAAAAGAATTATCGAAACGAATTCAAATGGAAGAAAAAAATCTGTTGATAAATGAATTCCAATTTGTTGACTATTACTTATCAAATCTTGCTCTATAATCTGGTTTGATCTTGTAGTCCAAATAATTCCGTACCATGACGTATCCGTAATAATAATCATGAGTAAAACAAAAATACTTGTACAAACTGGCAAAGTAACCACATCCCCAATGGTCCAAAGATTCAAATCTTTGTAATATTCTGAACCATTCATGAACATCACAGCAAATACGATTAAAACATTTATAGCTCCCACGTAAATAAGGAGTTGTGCAGCAGCTACAAAATAAGAGTTTAATAGAATATAGAATAAGGATATACAAACAAGAACCAGTCCCAATGAAAAGGCAGAATAAATGGGGTTGGTAAATAATACCACCCCCATACCTCCTAGTATAAGAACCGATCCCAGAAAGACTAAAAGAAAATCATGTATTGGTCCGGGCAAATCCATTATATGTAAAATAAGAGATAAATAAATAGAAATGTTTTTCATGACCTTATTGAGACCCGACCAGAAAATTTTTTTTTTATGATTTTTGAGCAATTCCTAATTTAATCCTAAGTAAATAAATACTAAGGGATATGAATAAATGTGAGTACTATTATTGGACTAATTTCATTCTTTATCTGAAAGAGTCGTTCTAATTCTAAACGATATATTAAAAAAAAAATTATGGATATATTAATTAATGGATTTTCAATCCAAATTAAGACGCGTTTCTTACCAACCAATCAATAGTTGGTATTTGTAGTTATTGACCAAACAACACGAAAGAAACCTAAATTCCTTCTATATTAGTTATTAGTAAAGTAATTATAAATTATTCGTTAATAAGAGATTTACTTATTTATTTGAGGCGAATTCAAAATTGTTCGAATTGTATAATCGTCAATTACTGACATTGGTAAACGACCCAAAGCAATTTGATTATAATTCAATTCGTGACGATCATAAGTAGAAAGTTCATATTCTTCAGTCATTGATAAACAATTCGTTGGACAATACTCAACGCAATTACCACAAAATATACAGACTCCGAAATCAATACTGTAATTAAGCAGCCGTTTCTTGCGAATATCAGTTTCCAATTTCCAATCAACAACGGGTAGATCTATAGGACATACACGAACGCATACTTCACAAGCAATACATTTATCAAATTCAAAATGGATTCGACCGCGGAAACGCTCCGCGGTGATTGATTTTTCATAAGGATATTGAATAGTTACGGGTAAACGATTTGCGTGGGATAAAGTAATCATGAAACTTTGACCAATGTACCTTGCAGCTCGTACTGTTTGTTGACCATAATTCATGAACCCAGTTACCATAGAGAACATATCGTTAATATATATATGAATAGTTTTATGTTTGTTTATTTCTCTTGTTTGAGACACGTTGTGAATATAGAATGTTACTTTACAGTGAAAAGAGTTGGAAAGAAGTTGTTAATAATAGATTACCGAGAGAAATAGGTAAAAGAAATTTCCATCCAAGATTCAATAGTTGGTCCATTCTTAGCCTCGGTAAAGTCCATCTTGTTGTGATAGGAATGAACAAGAACAAATAAGTTTTAGCTAATGTAATAAAGATACCAATTATCGCTCCAAAAACTCCACATGTTTTATTTATTTCAAAAAGCTCAGAAACATATATGTCCGGAATAGATATATTCCAACCTCCCAAGTAAAGAACTGTTACAAATAATGAAGAAACCAATAGGTTTAGATAGGAAGCAACATAAAATAACCCAAATTTTATACCCGAGTATTCGGTTTGATAACCTGCTACTAACTCTTCTTCTGCTTCTGGTAAATCAAAAGGTAATCTCTCACATTCTGCTAGGGAAGAAATAAAAAAAATGATAAACCCTATAGGCTGACGCCACAAATTCCATCCCCAAAAACCATATTTTGATTGCGCCTCAACAATATCAATTGTACTTGAACTGTTAGATAATTATAGTAGGTGATACCATCACTGTTACCATCGCTATTACAGAACCGTACATGAGATTTTCACCTCATACGGCTCCTTGAAGGCCAGAAATAAATATAGGGACCGCGTCAGTATTCTTTTTTGAATCTTGATATGTTTGTAGGATGGATAACTATCGGCCGGTCCCAAATTAGACCAATTGAATTCTGTCTGTTATAATTATTTTAATTCAAAATTAAATAAAAAAAGTACTTCTGAATTGATCTCATCCTTTCTTTAATTTAATAATTTCAATAAGAATTTCAATTCTTCTTTGTTCAGTAATAACTTAACTGTTCAATAAAATACTTCTTGTAAAAATATCAATAACCCGTTGGTTTCACGTACGAAAAAAAAATTCTATATTAATTAATGAATTATGACACAAATTATATATCTATTAATATGTATATGGGAAAGAATAAAAGTAACAAAGAATAAATAAAGTATATCTTTATTTATTTTTTTTTTTTCGTTCCTATTCTTCTTTCTATTTCTGAGAAAAAGAGGGCTTTCAAAATAAAGTAAAGGATTATTTCGTTTCGAATAGTTATTTATTAAATCGGTGGATAGGAGTATACTCTGGATTGGAATCGTGTCATGGGGAGTACTGCCTGATCATTTCTACCAACTTAAAGCCCCAATTAGTATTCTTTGTTTGTATATTATGTAAAAATGTCCTTTTGGAGAATTTACATAATCTCCATTACTAATCCTTTACATATGTTCGTGTTTCTAACCATCCACTCGTTTTTGCTCAATCCCCCGTTATGCTAATACATAAAAATGATAGTGAAAACTCAATACGGTTGATCTTTTGAACCCGCTTCAAGTCAGGATGACTAATCAACCAATCTTGGGGGAAACGGTCTCTTCTGTTTATGTTTATTTCCGCTTAACTCTCTAACTCTTATACATAGAAAATGAGAATCAATCTTTTTACTGCGAATTTATATATAAGCTGTTTTCTTTCACTCATATAACTATTTGATTTAGTTCATCAACCCGAATAATGAATAAAAAAAAATTAAGATATCTACTCAATCCATTCCAACCCTTTCCTTGAAAGGAAGGAATAGAGAAAAGTTTCTGTCTATGTATCAACGAATCGCACGTAGAGATATTGATAACACACATAAAGTTAATGGTATTTCATAACTAATCGATTGAGCAGCAGCTCGTAGACCGCCTAAAAAGGAATATTTATTATTTGACCCGTATCCCGACATAAGAAGTCCAATTGGAGCAATACTGGAAATGGCAATCCATAAAAAAACACCGATATTGAGATCCGCTAAAACAAGGTGATATCCAAAAGGAACTACTGAATAGCTTACTAAAATTGATATGACTGCTATGGATGGCCCGATACTGAATAAACGAGTATCCCCCCTAGATGGAAAAAGATTTTCTTTGAAAAGTAGTTTTGTCCCATCTGCTAGAGCTTGAAGAACTCCCAAAGGGCCGGCGTATTCAGGTCCAATACGTTGTTGTATCCCTGCCGATATTTCTCTTTCTAACCATACAATTACCAGTACGCCTATTGTGATTCCCACTACAAGAGTCAAAATAGGAACAAGAACCCATAGAATTCCATAAACCTCTTTAAAAAATTCTAATCTAGAAAAAGAATCGATATCTTGTACTTCCGGTGTATCAATTATCATTTCAACGATCAACTTCTCCCATAATGATATCTATACTACCTAGTATCGTCATAATATCAGCCAATTTCATTCTTTTAACTAACCGCGGAAGAATTTGCAAATTGATAAAACCCGGCGGGCGGATTTTCCATCTCCAAGGAAAACCACTCTGATCCCCTATGAGAAAAATTCCCAATTCTCCCTTTGGGGCTTCTACTCTCACATAAAGTTCTTGTTTCGGCAATTCAAATGTAGGAGACGGCTTTTTACTAATAAATCGATATTCAAAATCATTCCATTCCGGATTCCTTTCTCTATCAAAGTATCGTATTTCTAAATTCTCATAGGGTCCCCCTGGAATTCCTTCCAGGGCCTGTTGAATAATTTTTACGGATTCTATCATTTCACCAATTCGGACTAGATAACGAGCCAATGAATCTCCTTCTTTTTGCCACTGTACTTCCCAATCAAATTCGTCGTAACATTCATAATGATCAACTTTACGAAGATCCCATTGTATTCCGGAAGCTCGCAGCATTGGTCCCGATAAACCCCAATTTATTACTTCCTCTCTACCAATAATGCCTACTCCCTCGACTCGTTCTAAAAAAATAGGATTTCGTGTAATAAGTTTTTGATATTCAGCAACTCTTGTTAAAAAATAATCGCAGAAATCCAAACATTTATCTATCCAGCCATGAGGTAGATCGGCCGCTACTCCTCCGATACGAAAATAATTATGCATCATTCTCATACCGGTGGCAGCTTCGAATAGATCATATACTAATTCTCTTTCTCTGAAAATATAGAAAAAGGGAGTTTGTGCACCAATATCCGCCATAAAAGGACCGAGCCATAACAGATGAGAAGCTATACGACTCAACTCCAACATAATTATTCTGATATAGCTGGCTCTTTTAGGTACTTGAATATTTCCCAACTGTTCCGGTCCGTTTACAGTTATTGCTTCTGTGAACATAGTAGCTAAATAATCCCACCGTGTTACATAAGGCAAATATTGTATAATTGTTCGATTTTCCGCAATTTTTTCCATTCCTCGGTGTAAATAACCCAATATTGGTTCACAGTCAATAACATCTTCACCATCTAGAGTAATGATGAGTCGAAGAACACCATGCATTGATGGGTGGTGGGGGCCCATATTGACTATCATGAGGTCTTTTCTTGTAGCCGGTATATTCATAGGTTTTTCCTCGATTCATTCTTTCATGAATTGCTGAAAACGAAAAAAAGTTCATTAAAATTCAAGATCTAATAAATCAAATAATTCAAAATGCCTTTATAAAAATAAAATTAACGAGTTTTTGACTCCCGAATATCCAACCGATTAATTAATTCTTTATAACATATTCTATTTTTCTTTGACAAATAAGACAGTAATCGTTGGCGTTTTCCCAGAATTTTACGTAAACCTCTCTGAGATAAATAGTCTTTTTTGTGTAATTGTAAATGTGAAGTAAGTCTTCGTATCCTATTGGTGAAACTAACTATTTGAAATTCAACAGATCCTCTGTTTTCGTCTTTTTCTTCTTGTGAAATAACTGAGATGAATGAATTTTTTACCATAAACTGAAATCTTCTCTCCCCCCCTCTTTTTATTTTAAGATATTTTTTATTGATAGATATCTTTATTGATCAGTAATAATAATGCCCCTAATTTTTATTTGGTATATACAAAAATTTGTATTTCGTTATTAATTTCTAATTTTTTTAATTTAATAAAACTTACTCAATCCTATTTTCATTTTAAAATTGAATTTGAAAGGGGATACAAAAGTATGGTTGGTTTCTTCACTCACAAAAGATAAAAGTTTAGACCTAAAATAATAAAATTTTGTTCATTCTAGATCTAATTGATATGTCATTGAATTAGTATCATGTATCAGAATGGAATGTAAGACAATGTATGCGTGCATCTCTTTGTCGTCATAGACCAGATATGTTATGGGAAATATAGGAAAAATGTACTATTAATGAATTTTCAATCGCGGATACATACGTATCCTTACCATACTGAAACAACTGCCATTATTGGTATTAAACCAATAACGATTCATACAAGCTAAATCTTCTAATCGATAATTGGGCCAAAGAAATAGCTTTAATTTTATAATTTTTTTTTTATATTTTTTGCTTTTATCCACAACTTGACTGTTTACCTCATTCCCATTACAAAAAGATGCCTTTCTATGTCTATTCTTAGAATTTAAACAAATTAGAATTCGCAATTCTCTACGACGTCTAGGCGATAAAATATTTTCAGGAACAAACAAATCATAATTTTTTTTATATCTATTTCCAGTCATCTTTTGATGTTTTGTAATGACTTCATCAGAATTCTTATCAACATGTTTTTTTTCTCGGTATCTTTGATTTATTTGATGTTTACTTTTATGAACTAATGAAATACCGAGGGTTTGATACATAATAAATTTTCCATCATTTTTTATAGCTAGACGAATTGGTTCAATAATCAAAAATCCCCTTTTAATAAATTCTGTAAGAGTTACATCTTTCTGAATCGTCAAAATATCCAGACTCATTTCGCCCCTTTGAATAGAGGATATAGTAATTTCTCTTGGATTTATCAGTCTAAGCAGGAGACAATATACGTTGATGTTATTGATTATTTTTTTATTTAAAGAATCATCCCATCTCAATTGAAAATACAAATACCTTTTTAGGAAGAAATCAAACTCCGCTTTTGTATTGATCTTGTATTGCTTTTTATTTCTATGTTTTTTCATGTCCGATCCCGTATAATCTTCTTCAACATCTTTTTCTTGGTTTGAAAGAGCTGATTTAAGATCTGCTTGGCCCGTGGATTCTTTTTCTCCTTGATTTCGGTTTTCTAATTCAAGAGATTTTTTTTCATTCGACGATATTGATATAAAAGGATCTCTTTTTTTATTTCCAGTGATGCTTTTGTTTTCACTAGCATTTTTTTTTATATTAGAATTAAAAAGTAGTAATTTAATTGGTATAACCCACGGTTTCATTTTATACGTATTATAAAGTCTCACAAATTCTGGCAAGAACCAAAGTTCCAGATTTGATATGGGACGACTTAGTATTTCTTCATTCATTCCCATCCAATCCAAAAGGGGTTTTTGATTGGATAGGTTGATTTTTTGGTCTTGCTGAAGTGTGAGATAAAAAAGACCCTTATTATTGATTTTATCAATTATTTGATACTTATTAACCCTAGTCTTAGTATATTTATTACTGTTAGTGTCAGTATCAATATTGATCCAGGCCTCAATATCGACCTTCGTTTTAAGACAAAAATCGAGAATTCTCCAATCAAAAAATTTTCTATCCGTATTTTTATCCATATCTCGAATATCATCTTCTACCATATTAAATGATTTTTGTTTATGTGTGTTGTAATTATAAAAAATATCTTGGTTAGTTTTTACTTGTAATGGTGATCCATAAATTGAAGAGTACTTCTTAGTTTCAGAATTTATAGATTTATATGCTAAAAGATCATATCTATATTGTTTTTTAAAATTATCCTTTTGATTCAATAATAAATCCGTTTCAATTTTTGTTTTTTTTTCGTAGTGAAGTAATTCATCTTTTTCATATAAATCACACAAATCTTTATATAAATCTTTATTTTGAGCTATACAGTTCAATATATTTCGCCATTTTTGTGGTACTACTCTAGACCATTTAATTTGAGATACATCACATTGATATTGATAATGACTCCTTAACCAATTTGTCCATTGATTCATTCCAGAATTGCGAAGATTCTTAGGTCTTAATTCGGAATGAAATAGTTCTTGTCTTACAACAAAAAAATCCTTTATTTCATTCTTAAGAAAAAGGGGGGTTCCATTATATTGAAATACGGATTTCAATTTCTCTAACTTAATAAGTTGGGTTTGTGATAATTTGTAAAATACATATGCTTGTGAAAAGTAAGATAAGTCAAAAAAAGTCTTTGAATTCTTTTGACTAAGACTAATATTAGTATTAGAAAGTGACTCTTTTATAATCGAAATAAATTTAATTAAACTTTGATTTGTTTTATTAATTCTTTCTTGATTTGCTTCATTACTGTTAATGTTTTTATTAATAATTTTTTTTGTTGATTCAAGAAAAAGTTGTGTATTGATACTAGGAATATTAATCATAGATAGAAAGATATCTATGTATATCTTTTCAATGAAAAATATTATAAAATAATGGGATTTACGGATTAATCGAGCAGTTCTTCTTTTTAATATCTGCCAAATATTTTTTTGTGATTCCAATCTTTTATCATCATAACTTATTTTGTTAGAACTCAAATTTCTATCTGAAGTTATAAATCCCTTTTTCTTGTCTTTTGTAATTTTTTCTATTTGATTTATGATTGTGTTTATTCTATCAGTCAGATCTTGCATTTTTTTTTCTGTTAATGAATAATTTGTCCAATCCTGAGATCTAATTTGAATGGACGATTCCTGAATCATCCGATTACTGATTATTGAATCTTTTTTAATTTCACTCAATTCATATACTTCTATTTCTCTCAATCCAAATAATATAATTGGGTTTATTTTTGAGAGTTCTTTTATTATTTCTTTTATAAACAGAATGTTTTTAATGATCCATTTTTTTGGTTTTTTTGAGACATTTAGAAACAATTTTGTTTGTTCTTTAAAAATTCCTAGAATTATAAAACATTTCTTTTGCAATTTTTTTATTTTTTTTTTTAGTTCTTTTAAAATCGGTTCAAAAAATGAAAGTTTTTTTCTGGGAGAACCAAAAGGTAGTTCAGCTTCCATTCCAAAAATTGTTAAAAAACAAAAATCATTTTTTTGACCTTGCTTTTTCATTGGATCGTTATAAGGGGCTCGTAACTTAGATCTGTGCCAAGGTTTAAGACGAAAAGGAAATAGGATCTTGATCTGAATGCCGTCTGTTAACCAGTTTTTTGGAAATTCTTTTTCTGATAATTGAACGCCGTTATAGGTACATTTAACATGCATTTCTCTATTCCAATCCTTTAAGTCCTCATACCATTCCGGAAATTGAAATAATAGTATACGGACGATATTTTTAGCTATTATCAATGAAGGTAATATAATATATTTTCTAAGAATTGATTGGGTTACTAATAAAAAACCTCTCATTACTTGAGCAAGTAAAATACTATCCCAGGCTTCCGCTATTTGTATACGCACTTTCTCCTTTCTTTTGTCTTCTTCTTTTTTGTCCTCCTCTTTTTTTTTCGCGCTTTCTTTTGTCTTTTTCTCTGTATAATTCGAAATTGTGAATTCTGTGTTTTTCCACATCCAATTTCTAAAAATTTTTTTCATCCGTTCAGAAATATCAAAAAAAAAAAAAAAAGATTTGTCTATTCGGTCCAAAAAAAGAGGGGAATGCGCATTTGCTTCAAAGAGTTTCCAAGTAACTGTTTTACGTCTTTGAGCGCGCATGGAG